TATTTGTTCGGGACAGCGCGTATGTCGTGTTAATTTCTTTTTTCTATTCATTATCAATTCAATCAATCTATTTAATAAAAAATTGGCACAAAAATGGACGCACGAGAATTTCTTTAAAATTCCCTATAATATTCGGTATAATATACGAATAAGATACCCGATTCTATAATATCTGTGTAAGAATAAAAATTTATGTTCTGGGGTTGACATATATTCACCATTGCTGTTATAATTTCTATTATAATAGAAATTGAGAAGGATTCTTTTTCAATAAAAAAATCGAAATTGATACATAACCAATCAATATCGGTTTTTTTATCTCATTAAGAAAAAACCATTTTCGATTCAGATTCAGGAATTTGTAGTTAATGGTTGCCCTTTGTCCCGACATTTTTGCTTTTGTGACTGAAAGCTATACGTTTTTCAATAGAAAAGGGAGGGGATCCCTTTTTCAAAGGGGATTACAGAAAATTGAATTTAAGATACAAACACATAAAAAAAGAAGTTTAGAACCCCCCCCCTTTTTGTTTGGTTTTTTGAGGGGAGGGGTATTCTCATATATATTATTATTTTGGCGATATGGCCGAGTGGTAAGGCGGGGGACTGCAAATCCTTTTTCCCCAGTTCAAATCCGGGTGTCGCCTGATCGACAAGAGAATTTAAATAGTTTATTCCATTTTGTTGATCGAGGAAGCAAGTGCGGCAAAAGGACTTTTGAGACTTGTTTGATGCAAAATTCTAAGCATCAGTAGGTTTGTTCTCTAAAATGCTTAAAATATTTTTGTCTCGAATTCAATGAAAAATTCATTTTATAGTAGTGAAAAGGAATCGAAATGATAGTCCTTTTCACTACTACTGTAGTGTTCGTCTACAGATTGGGTCTTGAATAAGAAGGGATAGGTCGGACGGGAAATATAATTCCATTTATCGTTGGGGGGGTTGAAGAAAAGCCTTGTATACAGACTTATGTAAAGTATATGAACACTTCTGCATTATTAGTTAGATTAATAATCTAATTAGATTTATTTTATAAATTTTTTTATTTTTTATATTTCAATTTAAAATCCTTTCTTTTCTGTAAGCTCTAGTGAAAGACTTTCAGAGGCTGTTTTCCTATTGTTTTTTTTGTTTTAGAGAAGAAATCGGGAGACGGTAAGGATTAGATCAAATGCAAATAAGAGAAGAGCATACAAAATAATCTATCTTGATTCTATATTTTTGACATTTCACTTAATGAAAATGGGGCAAACTAAAACATAGATCTTTTTCTTACTACCTGTTAGTAAGATTCATTCCCTTAATACTTTCAAGGATATCTCTGGATCTTTGTTATTAATGCATAATATTTTTTTTTTGAATTCTACTAGAAATCAGATAAGAACTTGTTAGATGTTATAATTGGATTTATTGAATTGTTTCATCAATTATGTTATCCAGGAATCTTTTTTTGACTCTGTACCAGCGATTCCACTATTATTATAAAATTTTTAGTGAAAATTAAAAAAGAAAAGAATACAAGAAAAATTAGTAAAAAATAATGAAAGAATTCCTTCATATTGATAGCGATAGGAGATAAAATTTACATGGATATAGTAAGTCTTGCTTGGGCTGCTTTAATGGTAGTTTTTACATTTTCCCTTTCCCTTGTAGTATGGGGAAGAAGTGGACTCTAAGGGTACTTTTAATTGAGTTAAGGGATCAAACTGTATCAATTGTTTTATAGCTGGATTCTGAAATTTTTTAACGATTGAATTTAGTTATTTGATTAATACTAATTAATTAATTAAATGCAATTATATCTGCATTTTTTAATTCTATTGTATTCCAGTGGTGGAATGTATTCTATGTATAATGTATAATATTGAAAATGAAAATACTCTTTCAATCAAACAAATATTTGAATTGTAACCATCTTCGTATTTTGAAAATCAGGGGAATACAAATAATGGGAAATGGATTCCCATTCCAACCTAATTTTTTCTAAGATTTCTATTTCAATGAACTGGTTACTACCAATCTTTTCGAAATATGAAAAACTTTTTTCATAGAATTCACGGAACCCCCGGATCATCTGTCAATTATTTAATCAATTCATTTTTTGGAATGCTTAAATACTATATTTATAATTTAATATCTTAAATATCATACCGAATATGATACCGGAACTCTGAAAAGAATCAGAAATAGATAGATTCTATATCGATATATTCCATCTATAGATAGTATAGTCGAAAGAAATAGATTTGATTTCTTTCGACTATACTATATGGATTTCATAAAATTTTGCTGATTGTAGTCTGATCATTTTAAGACCCGAAATTGAAATCCTTTTTTTATTTTTTTTATTCAATCATTGGATTGATAAGAAATCAGAAGTCATATTTAAGTAAAATTAGTCACTTTGACTTACCGTTTTTACGTAAATTATAAGTAAAAAGGCAGTAGGAACTAGAATGAAGAGTGCAGTAGCTATAAATGCGAGAATATTTACTTCCATAAT